GGATAGAGGGACTTGAACCCTCACGATTTTTGAAATCGACGGATTTTCCTCTTACTATAAATTTCATTGTTGCCGGTATTGACATGTAGAACGGGACTCTATCTTTATTCTCGTCCGATTAATCAGTTCTTCAAAAGATCTATCAGATTATGGAGTGAATGGTTTGATCAATGAATATTCGATTCTTTCTTCAATATGGAATCAATTGACAACAATTCTTCTCTATTATGTATACAGGTTTATCCTTCATCTTTTCTGAAGTTTCGATAGAAGGATTCCTCTACTAACGTAAGACAATCAACTCCATTCGTTAGAACAGCTTCCATCGAGTCTCTGCACCTATCCTTTTTGATTTTCGCTTTCTGAACCTTTGTTTGTTTTCGGAAAACGTGATTTGGCTCAGGATTGCCCATTTTTATTAATTCCAGGGTTTCTCTGAATTTGAAAGTTATCACTTAGTAAGTTTCCATACCAAGGCTCAATCCAATTAAGTCCGTAGCGTCTACCGATTTCGCCATATCCCCCTTTTTGAGATGAAAATCTCATTGTGATCTCGTTCCCCTTTTTCTTTCATTTATACCGGAACCGTTGAATTCATTAGATAGATGCCGATTCCTGTCTCGAAAAAGTTCTCCTCTTTGTCTTTGATTTCTTGTCTATCTTCTTTCATCTTCTATATCTATAGGAGGCTTATATTCGGTCCAATCAAAAACGATTTTATCATTTCTGTATCGGCAATTCAATATAGGTGGATACATACGCTATACATCTGTCTCTCTTCCACTCATTTACCCATGAAATTTCGAATACTTGAACGGTCGATTCTTTTTTTTTAATATGATTTGATTTTTGAATTCAAAAATCAAATCATATTAAAAAAAAAAGAATATTTAATTGTGATAAAAAAGAAAAATGGAAATTCTATATCGCTAGATTAATCGTTATCTTCTATAATATTTAACAGTTATTTGAAATTCTATATTCTATTCTTTAATATTTTAATATATTAATATTCATTATGAATAGCTAAGAATTAAAATAGTATAAAAATAGTATAATAGTGAATAGCAAAGATTCTAAGAGTTTATTGAATTCTTATACATGTCGAATTTATGTTATGTGAGCCTGCTTAGCTCAGAGGTTAGAGCATCGCATTTGTAATGCGATGGTCATCGGTTCGATTCCGATAGTCGGCTTTTCTCTATTTATTTTATTCTATGTTTTACATGATTGATAATGCATCTTTGAAATCAAAGAATATTGAAAAAAAAATGTCTTCCTCTTTTGGCAAAAGTCCTTGATTTATTATGTGATAGGAATTTCCAACTATCTAACGAAAAGAATCCTTTTCTTTTTCTATATATAGAATATAAAGATCTGGATATTTATCCAACTCATCTCATTATTCTTTAATAGAATAATACTTCAGTAAATTTCGCTTTATTTAGAATTTAGTTCATTTTTAGTTTAGATTTATTCTGTAGAATGAAATTTCATCAATAAGAATTAATAATTAAATATAAATAAGAAGAAGGAGTCTTTATGTCGCGTTACCGAGGTCCTCGTTTCAAAAAAATACGCCGCCTGGGGGCTTTACCAGGGCTAACTAATAAAAGGCCCAGAGCTGGAAGTGATCTTAGAAATCAATCGCGTTCCGGGAAAAAATCCCAATATCGAATTCGCCTAGAAGAAAAACAAAAATTGCGTTTTCATTATGGTCTTACAGAACGACAATTACTTAAATACGTTCGTATCGCCGGAAAGGCAAAAGGGTCAACAGGTCAGGTTTTACTACAATTACTTGAAATGCGTCTTGATAACATTCTTTTTCGCTTGGGTATGGCTCCGACTATTCCGGGAGCTCGCCAATTAGTTAACCATAGACATATTTTAGTCAATGGTCGTATAGTAGATATACCAAGTTATCGCTGCAAACCCCGAGATACTATTGCGGCGAGGGATGAACAAAAATCTAAAGTTCTAATTCAAAATTCTCTCGATTCATCCCCCCATGAGGAATTGCCAAACCATTTGACTCTTCAACCATTCCAATATAAAGGATTAGTCAATCAAATAATAGATAGTAAATGGGTCGGTTTGAAAATAAATGAATTGCTAGTTGTAGAATATTATTCTCGTCAGACTTAAACCTAACAAAAATAAAATCAACACTAATAAGAATAAGGGTTCGACCCATTTTGCTCCCTTTCGGCGAAGTAAATTAACCTAAGGTTAAGATAAATAAGGGTTTGATCCGGATTTTTCTTTCATTTAGGTATCATAGACCGAGAGGGAGATTTTCATTCCTTGTCTACTCTACTCTTTTCTTTACACAGTATTTTCCGTACCACAGCCATTAGGAATAGAGAATCCATATCAAAGAAAGGTCTAACTGTTGGAATAGTCGTATCCATTGCTATTTGATCTATTGTGGTTAGTAAGATCGATGAATTAGGTGAAGGTACGGAAAGAGAGGGATTCGAACCCTCGGTAAGCAAAA